ATTAGGGGTTGGCATTTTGTGGTGTAAGTGGGGGCAAGTCGCGCATTACAATGTAAAAAATTATTTTAAGTATACAATGTATATTATAATAGAGTATAATCTTGGTTCATTAAGTGGTGGTATTAGGTTATGTCATGGTTAAGTATTTAGGTGGGGTGTGACCTTCCTCCACCCCCCCCAAAAAAGGGGGGGGGGGTGGGGGGGGGGGWACTTAGGGGATTTCGGGTCGAATTTTTAATGTTTATGCACCTGATATAATATTATGCAATTCTTCAGTAATGTTTATGAAGCTTTACATCATGAATTATTTACTACAAGGAAGTATACTACCCTGTCAAGGTTTACTAACAGAAAGTGACCGATGTCAAATGAAAGAGACCTAAAAAAAGGAAACCCTATGCATATAAAAGAACGCCTTGGCATGGTGGGTCATGGACAATCGATTCAACACCATTAATCAAATGCCAGGCATAGTTATCCGAATGGGGGATGTTTACCTTATATGGCCCTGAAATAGGAACCAGATGCCAGTAATAGTTCAGTGGTGTGACCCCCACAATTATTGCCCCTGACCTATCAATAACCGTTAGCTTTTAATTATACTGGTTGGTGGTCTCTTACTACATTAAAAATCTGAGTACCAATTTTAGTTGGGTCCTTGCATAGGAAAATTTTGCGGTGGATTTTATTGCAAGATATCCCAGTTATCAATCCGACTCCATTCGGCTTGTGAAGTTCCATTGGGTGGTTTATGTAACCCTTATTTGACATTTGTTGGCAGAATGCTCTTATTTTATTTCATTCCCTATCAAGACTAATGTTTTCGAAATCGTTTATGTATAATTATGCATAATATGTACTAATACATATATGTATAATTATGCATAATATGTACTAATACATATATGTATAATTATGCATAATATGTACTAATACATATATGTATAATTATGCATAATATGTACTAATACATACACGTATAATTATGCATACATGTCAGTATACGTGCATTTCTTAGACATGAATTAAATTTATGGCGCATACATGTGGCAGAAATAAGTGTTGTAGGGGTTCCCAGGCATATTATAACTTATTGGACTTTACAGAAGGTAGTTTAGTTTAGAATACTAGCTTTGGGAGTTAGTGGTGGGAGTTAGAATCTTTCCCTTCTGGCTCCAGGGAGGGATTTAACCTCCAATCTTCGGATTACAAAACCGGTGCTTTAATATTAAGCTACTGAGGCGTTAGTTGAGAAGCTTGTTTTCCACGAGGCCGGCTAGCGGGTTGAGGATGAGGAAGAGTATAAAATAGAGGACGGATGCGATTTGGCCAATAATAATAAATGGGTGTTCAACAGGTATGCCTCCGATTCATGTAAGAATTATGACGTCTGCGACTAAGGCTCAGAATAAGAATTGGGTTAAAGGTCGGAATGTTGAGCCTTGTTGTTTAGATGTATGAAGAAGAGGTACTAGTATAAGTACCAAGATAGAGAATAGGAGTGCTAGTACTCCGCCTAGTTTATTTGGGATAGATCGTAAGATGGCATAGGCAAATAAAAAGTATCATTCTGGTTTAATATGGGGTGGTGTAACAAGTGGGTTGGCAGGTGTAAAGTTTTCTGGGTCTCCTAGGAGATTGGGGGAGAATAGGGCTAGTGATGCGAGTGCGGTGAGTAAAATTATGAAGCCAAGAAGGTCTTTATAAGAAAAATATGGGTGGAAGGAGATTTTATCTGAATCCGAGTTTAATCCGGCTGGGTTATTTGAGCCCGTTTCGTGTAGGAAGAGGGCATGGAGGAGGGTTGCTGCTACGATTACAAATGGAAAGAGAAAGTGGAAGGCAAAGAATCGTGTTAGAGTTGCATTGTCGACGGAGAAGCCGCCTCAAATTCATTGTACTAGTGCATCTCCTATGTAGGGGACTGCGGAGAGGAGATTTGTAATTACTGTAGCACCTCAAAAAGACATTTGCCCTCATGGTAAGACATAACCGACGAATGCGGTTATTATTACTAAGAGGAGAAGGACGACGCCGATATTTCATGTCTCTTTGTAAAGATAGGATCCGTAGTAGAGGCCTCGGCCAATGTGCAGGTAAATACAGATAAAAAAGAATGATGCTCCGTTAGCATGTATGTTTCGGATAATTCATCCATAGTTTACATCTCGACAGATGTGGGCTACAGAAGAGAAAGCTGTTGAAATATCAGAGGTGTAGTGTATGGCTAGGAATAATCCGGTGAGGATTTGTATAATCAGGCAGAGAAGGAGAAGGGAGCCAAAGTTTCATCATGCTGAAATATTTGAAGGGGCAGGTAGGTCAATAAGTGCGTCGTTAGCAATTTTTAGGAGGGGGTGTTTTTTTCGTAGGCTGGCCATTAGAGGTTCTTGTAGTTGAATACAACGGTGGTTTTTCGAGTCATTGGTCTCGGTTAGAATCCGGGCAGGAATCATGAATTTTCTTCTTTATTTACTTTTGTTGGGCTTAGTAGCCAGTTTGGTAGCTGTAGCCTCCAATCCTGCGCCTTATTTTGCTGCATTGGGGTTGGTAATAGCGGCAGGTGTTGGTTGTGGTATTTTAGTTGGCCATGGAGGGTCCTTTTTGTCTCTGGTATTATTTTTAATTTATTTAGGGGGAATGCTTGTTGTATTTGCTTATTCAGCAGCTTTAGCTGCGGAGCTCCATCCTAAGAGTTGAGGGGATCAATCAGTAATTGGTTATGTTGTGGCTTACTCGTTAGGGGTAGGAGGGGCTGGTTGATATTTTCGTGAGTGGTGATATGGGTCTTGATTTGTTGCAGATGAGAAAGATTTTTTTGTATTGCGGACAGAAGTTACAGGGGTAGCTCTTTTATATTCATTAGGAGGGTTGGTGCTAGTAGTGGGAGGTTTGGGGTTGTTGCTTACCCTTTTTGTTGTTTTAGAGTTAACTCGGGGCTTAAGTCGGGGGGCACTTCGGGCAGTTTAGAGAAGTATTAAGAGAATAACTAGAATGCTGGTAAGGAGGAAAGTGGTTAAATAGGTTTTAATTATTCCTTGTTGTGGGTCGCTGGCATATGTAGATATTTTGGTTTGTGTAGATGCAAGCCCTTTAGGACCTGAGTTTTCAAGTCATGACTGATCTAAAAGCTGTGTGGCAATTAGTTGTCCTAAAGATAAGTTAAGTTTAGGTGCCAGTCGGTGAACGGTTGAGGGAAAAAATCCTAATATATTTGAGAAGTTGTGTAGAGGGAGTGTGGGGGTAGTTTTAAACTGTTTTGAGGTTATTGTAGCTAGCTCCATGGCGGAAAGAAGGCCTAGGATTGTAACAAAGAGTGCTGCTAGTTTGAGGGCTGTGGGTATTGTTATAACAGGGGATTTGAGGGGTAGGAAGTTGGATGTAATGATAAGCCCTGCAATAATACTTCCTCAGGCTAGGCGTTTGATGGGGTTGATTACAGCTGGGTTGTTTTCGTTGATTGGGGAGAGGGGAAGAAATCGTGGTGTTCCTATTGTCACAAAAAAGACTACCCGGAAGCTGTATACGGCAGTAAAAGAAGTAGCGATAAGGGTGAGGGTGAGGGCTCAGGCGTTGAGGTGGGAGGTATTTAGGGCTTCGATGATGGCGTCTTTAGAGAAGAAGCCTGCTAGGAAGGGGGTTCCTGTTAGGGCAAGACTTCCAATGGTTAGGCAGGAGGAGGTGAAGGGTATAAGTTTGTGGAGCCCTCCTATTTTTCGGATGTCTTGCTCATCATTAAGGCTGTGGATAATGGAGCCGGAGCAGAGGAATAATATTGCTTTGAAAAAGGCGTGGGTACAGATGTGAAGGAATGCTAGTTGGGGCTGGTTGAGGCCAATAGTAACCATTATTAAGCCTAGTTGGCTAGATGTTGAAAAAGCTACAATTTTTTTGATATCATTTTGGGTCAGGGCGCAGGTGGCAGTAAATAAGGTTGTTAGGGCCCCGAGGCATAGGCAGGTAGTCAGGGCTAGCTGGTTATTCTCCATTAAGGGGTGAAGTCGAATTAGGAGAAAAATGCCTGCTACAACTATAGTGCTGGAATGTAATAGGGCGGAGACAGGGGTGGGGCCTTCTATGGCTGAGGGAAGTCAGGGGTGGAGGCCAAATTGGGCTGATTTTCCAGTGGCGGCAAGGATTAAGCCAAACAGGGGTAAAGTTATGTTGAAATCTTTGGAGAGGAAAAAAATTTGTTGAATTTCCCATGAGTTTATGTTGGTGGCCATTCAGGCCATACTCAGAATTAGTCCAATATCTCCAACTCGGTTATACAAGACTGCCTGTAGGGCTGCTGTGTTAGCATCTGAGCGTCCGTATCATCATCCGATTAAAAGAAAAGATATAATTCCTACACCTTCCCAGCCAATAAAGAGTTGAAATATATTATTAGCGGTAACCAAGATGATCATTGCCACAAGAAAGAGGAGGAGGTATTTGAAAAAGCGGTTCATATAGGGGTCTGAGTGTATGTATCAAGATGCAAATTCTAAAATAGATCATGTTACAAATAAGGCAATTGGTGTAAAAATTAGGGAATAGTGGTCAAACTTAAAGCTAATATTAATATCAAAGGTTGAAGTATTTATTCAGTGTCAGTTAACCATAATGCTTTCTGTGCCTTGATCTAGGAATATTATTAGCGGAAGAAGGCTAACAAAAAATGCAGTGCTTACAGCTGTTTTTACATGGGTTGTAGGTCATTGGGGCTTTTGGGGTGTTGGATTAAGAGATATTAATAGGGGGTAAAGGAGAATGCTAAGTGTAAGGACCAGTGATGATGATAATATTATAGGTGTGATGTACATAACTTCTACTTGGACTTGCACCAAGAGTTTTTGGTTCCTAAGACCAATGGATAAGCTGTTATCCTTTAGAAGCACGAGTGAGCCGTGGAATTTAACCATGGGTTCAAGAATTAGCAGTTTTTGTTGTCTCAAGACCTCTCTCGGTGGATAAGGGGACTTTAACCCTTATTTTTAGAACCACAATCTAATGTTTTTCTTAAACTATATCTACAAAAGCATCATCCCCACATTAGCTCTGGTTTTGTGATGAGGAGGATTACGGGAATTAGATGTATAGCTAATAAAAGATGTTCTCGGGTGTGGGAGGGGTAGAGTCCCATAATGTGGGCAGGGGTGGGTCCACGTTGGGACGTGAGGAAAAGGTGAAGGGAATAGGCGGCTGTGATTAGAGTGCCTAATCCTGTTAAGATAATAGTCCATCATGATCAGTTAAACAGGGATGAAATAATCATTAATTCTCCTATTAAATTGGGTAGAGGAGGTAGAGCAAGATTGGCTAGGTTGGCAATAAATCATCATGCAGCCATGAGCGGGAAAAGTATTTGTAATCCGCGGGCTAAAATTATTGTTCGGCTGTGAGTTCGTTCATAGGTTGTATTAGCTAGGCAGAAAAGGGCTGAAGATACTAGGCCATGGGCAATTATTAAAATAATTGCGCCTGTGAGTCCTCAGGGGGTTTGGATAAGAATTCCTGCTGCTACCAGGCCTATGTGGCTTACGGAGGAGTAGGCGATTAGTGATTTTAGGTCGGTTTGTCGTAAGCAAATGGAGCCTGTTATAATAATGCCTCATAAGGCTAGAATAATAAACGGGTAGGCTATATCTTTAGTTAGTGGGTCTAGAATAATTGTTATTCGGATTATGCCGTACCCCCCGAGTTTAAGAAGGACTGCGGCTAGTACTATAGATCCGGCAACGGGGGCTTCTACATGTGCTTTGGGGAGTCACAGGTGAATACCATAAAGTGGTATTTTGACGAGGAATGCAATAAGGCAGCCGGCCCATCAGATTTTGTCGCCTCAAGAATTTAGGGTTATTGCTTGTGAATAATGGAGCACTAACATAGAGAGAGTACCAGCTTCTTGTTGTAAAAGGAGGAGAGCGACTAGTAATGGGAGGGAGCCAGCCAGTGTATAAAATAGGAAGTAGGTCCCTGCGTTAAGGCGTTCAGCTTGATTTCCCCATCGAGTGATAATTATGAGTGTGGGGATTAGTGTTGCTTCAAATATAATGTAGAATAGGATGATTTCAGTGGCACCAAATGCTAAAATAAGAAAGGTTTGTAGGGACGCCATAAGTGAGAGATAGGTTCGTTGTCGGTTGAGGGGTTCTGGGCTGATGTGGTTTTGGCTAGCAAGAATTATTAATGGCAGTAACCAGCAGGTGAGGATCAGAAGGGGGGTTGATAGTTGATCTGTCCCTAAGTAGGGGTTGGATGTTATTCAACCTGTTTCTGTATCCCATTTAAATCAGGTTAGGCTAATTAAGGCAATTAGAAGGCTTTGTGCTGTTGTTGTGGGTCATAACCATTTTTGGGGTGCTAATCAAATGGTCGGGAAAAGTATGATTGTTGGAATTAGGACTTTTAACATTGTAGTAAGTTTAGGCTTTGGAGGTGATCAGTTCCGTGGGTTCGTGCTGTAGCAACAAGAAGGGCTAGTCCTACGCTAGCTTCACAGGCAGAAAAGGTAAGAAGGAGTATAGGGGCAGCAGAGAAAGTGGTTGACCCTAGCTGTAGTATTCAGAGGGCAAGGGCTACGTATAGGGATAATATTATTCCTTCCAGGCATAGAAGAGCTGATAGCAGGTGGGTTCGATGAAAGGCTAGGCCCGTAAGCCCTAGTGCAAAAGCTGAGGTAATACTGAAAAGAGTAAGAGACATAAGGGGGCTATGGACTTTAACCATAATTTTCTGAGCCGAAATCAGAGGTCTTTGTTGGACTAGCCCCTTATTCGGCCCACTCTAGCCCTCCTTGGAGTCATTCATAAACTAATCCTAGGGTAAGAAGGATAAGGATGAATGCAGCTCAGAATAAGGTAGAGGCAGGGTTAAGAAGTTGATTTCCTCAAGGTAGGGGTAGAAGTAGGGCAATCTCCAGGTCAAAGAGGAGAAATAAAATTGCGACTAAAAAAAATCGTAGGGAGAATGGGAGGCGGGCTGATCCGAGCGGGTCAAAACCGCATTCATAAGGTGAGAGCTTTTCTGCGTCCGGGTTTATTTGTGGGAGTCAAAATGACACTGTTGCTAGGAGCAGTGATAGAATGGTTGTAATTAAAAAAAGGGTTGTAATTAAGTTCATTATCTTTCCTTGGGTTTTAACCAAGACTAAATGATTGGAAGTCATTTGTACTAACATTAGATACTAGAAAGATATGAGCCTCATCAGTAGATAGATACATAAAGGAATAATCACACGACGTCTACAAAGTGTCAATATCAGGCGGCTGCTTCAAACCCAAAGTGGTGTTCAGAAGTAAAATGGTACCGAATCTGTCGGAGAAGGCAGACTGCTAAGAATGTAGAGCCGATAATAACATGGAGTCCGTGAAAGCCTGTGGCAACAAAGAAGGTTGAGCCGTAGACACCGTCAGCGATGGTGAAAGGAGCTTCATAGTACTCTATAGCTTGAAGTGCTGTGAAATAAAAGCCTAAAAGGATAGTAAGGGTTAAGGCTTGGATGGCTTGTTTTCGTTCCCCTTCTATTAGGCTGTGGTGGGCTCAGGTGACTGTTACCCCGGAGGCTAGGAGAACAGCAGTGTTAAGAAGAGGAACTTCGAACGGGTCAAGTGTAATGATTCCTGTGGGCGGTCAGCATCCTCCAAGTTCGGGAGTTGGTGCTAGGCTTGAGTGATAAAAAGCCCAGAAGAATCCAAGGAAGAAGAAAACTTCGGATGTAATAAAGAGAATTATGCCGTAGCGTAGGCCTTTTTGGACTGGCGGGGTGTGGTGACCTTGGAATGTGCCTTCGCGGATGATGTCGCGTCATCATTGAATTATAGTTAAGAGAAGAAGAATAAGGCCAAGGGTTATTAGTGTGGTAGAGTGAAAATGGAATCAGATTGCGAGACCTGATGTTATTAAAAGAGCGGCTACTGCACCGGTTAGGGGTCAAGGGCTTGGGTCAACTATGTGGTATGCGTGTGCTTGGTGGGCCATAAACGTTTTCTTGAAGGTAAAGACTTACAAGCAGCACGAAGACATATGCTTGGATTATTGCAACTGCAACTTCAAGAATTGTCAGCAAGAGTAGTACTGTGAGCGTTAAAAGTGCTACAGTGGTCATGGTTGGTAAGAGGACGGAGACGGCGGTTGCAATAAGTTGAATTAGAAGGTGACCTGCTGTCAGGTTGGCTGTGAGTCGAACTCCAAGTGCAATGGGTCGAATAAATAGGCTAATTGTTTCAATAATAATAAGTACTGGGATAAGAGGTACTGGGGTTCCTTCTGGGAGAAGATGGCCTAGGGCTGCAGTGGGTTGGTTTCGCATTCCAATGATCACTGTGGCTAATCAAAATGGCACAGCAAATCCTATGTTTAGGGAGAGTTGGGTTGTTGGTGTGAAGGTGTAAGGTAGTAGTCCTAGTATATTAATAGATAGAAGGAACACCATTAATGATATTAGGATTAGTGCTCATTTGTGACCTCCTTGGTTAAGAGGGAGGAGAAGTTGTTGAGTAAAGCGGTTAAAGAATTGTCCCTGTAGGGTTACTAATCGGTTGTTTAGTCATCGGTTTGTTGGGGATGGGTAGAGAATTCATGGGAAAATTATGGCAATAAGAATAAGGGGAATTCCCAGGTGTGTGGGGCTAAGGAATTGGTCAAAGAAGTTTAATGCCACATTCAGTCTCAAGCGTTAATTTTTGGCTTATGTGCACTGGCCATTTCGGGCTCATTATTGAAGTAGTGCTTCATTACTTTAGGCGGGATAACTACTAAAAAAATTATTCAAGAGGCTACTAAAATAAAAAATCATGGGGTTAGTATTAGTTGCGGCATTTCACGAGGGGTGATCGGGAGCCACCAACTTTTAGCTTAAAAGGCTAATGCTGAACCCTTACAGCTTCCTAGTGAGGCGTCTTCAAGTATTAAAGATGATCAGTTTTCAAAGTGAACTAAGGGGACAGCTTCTACGACGATTGGTATGAAGCTGTGGTTGGCCCCGCAGATCTCAGAGCATTGTCCGTAGTAAACTCCGGGGCGTGCGGCAATAAAGGCTGTCTGATTTAGTCGGCCTGGTATAGCGTCTGTTTTTACGCCTAGAGCTGGTACGGCTCAGGAGTGGAGGACGTCATCAGATGCAATAAGGACTCGGATGGGGGAATTCATGGGGATGACTATACGGTGGTCTGTTTCAAGGAGTCGAAATTGTCCCGGAGTCAAATCTTGGGTGGGGATTATGTAAGAGTCAAAGCTAAGATCTTGGTAGTCTGTATATTCATAGGTTCAGTATCATTGATGGCCTAATGCTTTTACAGTTAAATGTGGACTGCCAACCTCATCCATAAGGTAAAGAATACGTAGGGATGGGAAGGCAATTAAGAATAGAATAACTGCTGGTAAAATCGTTCATACGATTTCAATTTCTTGGGAGTCCAGAATATATTTGTTTGTTAGTTTGGTGGAAACCATAGCAATAATAATGTATAAAACTAAAGTGCTAATAAGAAAAACAATTATTAATGCGTGGTCGTGGAAGTGGAGAAGTTCTTCTATAACAGGTGAGGCCGCGTCTTGGAATCCTAATTGTGAGGGATGTGCCATAAAGCTAAAAAGCTTAAGATGCGCAGGGTTTTAACCTGCAATGCTGCCTTGACAAGGCAGTGTAATGGCCATTTTACTAGCATCTTAGGGAAGAAAGAAGCAGAAATGGTTATGCGGCTGGCTTGAAACCAGTATGAGGGGGTTCGATTCCTTCCTTTCTCGTGAAGTGGGGCCTGTACAAAAGCGGGTTCTTCAAATGTATGATAAGGCGGAGGGCACCCATGTAATCATTCGACATTTATAGAGGTTAGTTCAGTAGATAAGACCTCTCGTTTAGCAGCAAAGGCTTCCCATAAGATAAATAAGAATATAATTACAGCAACTAGAGACATAAGAGAGCCAATAGATGAGATTGTATTTCAAAGAGCATAAGCGTCTGGATAGTCTGAGTATCGTCGTGGCATTCCGGCTAGTCCTAGGAAGTGTTGTGGGAAGAAGGTTAAATTTACACCAATAAATATTACCCCAAAATGAATTTTTGTTCAGGTACCGTGGAGAGTGTAGCCTGAGAATAGTGGGAATCAGTGAACAAAAGCTCCTATGATGGCGAATACAGCTCCCATTGATAAGACATAATGGAAGTGTGCAACTACGTAGTAGGTGTCGTGAAGGGCAATATCTAGGGAAGAATTGGCGAGTACAATTCCTGTTAGGCCGCCCACCGTGAAGAGGAAAATAAATCCCAGAGCCCAGAAAAGTGGGGTTTCTCATTTAATAGAACCTCCGTGAAGGGTGGCTAATCAGCTAAACACTTTCACTCCTGTGGGGATGGCAATAATTATTGTAGCGGAGGTAAAGTATGCTCGGGTATCAACATCCATGCCTACTGTGAACATGTGATGGGCTCAGACAATAAAGCCTAGAAGGCCAATTGCTATTATAGCTCAAACCATTCCTATATAGCCGAATGGTTCTTTTTTGCCCGAGTAATAGGCAACGATGTGGGAAATCATTCCAAAGCCTGGTAAAATTAAAATGTATACTTCGGGGTGCCCAAAGAATCAGAATAGGTGTTGATAAAGAATGGGGTCTCCACCCCCTGCAGGGTCAAAGAATGAAGTGTTAAGGTTGCGGTCTGTAAGAAGTATAGTAATGCCAGCTGCTAAGACAGGAAGTGAGAGAAGGAGGAGGACAGCTGTAATCAGAACGGCCCAGACAAATAGAGGTGTTTGGTATTGTGAGATGGCTGGGGGTTTCATGTTGATAATGGTTGTAATGAAATTGATTGCTCCTAAGATTGAAGAGACACCAGCTAGGTGAAGTGAGAAGATTGTGAGGTCCACGGAGGCCCCTGCGTGTGCAAGGTTCCCAGCAAGAGGGGGGTAAACAGTTCAACCTGTTCCTGCCCCAGCTTCTACCCCAGATGATGCTAGAAGGAGAAGGAAAGACGGGGGAAGGAGTCAGAAACTTATGTTATTTATTCGAGGGAAGGCCATGTCTGGGGCACCAATTATAAGTGGTACAAGTCAATTTCCAAAGCCCCCGATCATTACAGGCATGACTATAAAGAAGATTATTACAAAAGCATGTGCGGTTACCAGAACATTATATACCTGGTCATCGCCTAGAAGGGATCCTGGCTGGCCAAGCTCTGCCCGAATTAATAGGCTTAGAGCAGTTCCAACCATCCCAGCTCAGGCACCAAATACTAGATAAAGGGTGCCGATGTCTTTATGATTAGTAGAAAAGAATCAGCGGGTAATTGCCACAGGTAGGGTGGCCGAGGGTTTAGGCGGTGGATTGTAGCTCCACTAACAAAGGTTTAAGTCCTTTTCTTATCAGCTCCGTGGTGTATAGGCTCATTGAATTGCAAATTCAAAGGTGCAGGCTAATTACCTGCCGGGGCTTTCCCCGCCTTTTTGGAGAGGCGGGGAGAGGTAGATGGATGCTCGCTGGATAGGGCACTTAGCTGTTAACTAAGAATTTGTAGGATCGAGGCCTTCCCATCTAGAAAGGCTTTAGCTTAATTAAAGTGTCTGGGTTGCATTCAGAAGATGTGGGATAAAGTCCTGCAAGTTTTATGTGTGGCAGAGTCTGGGGGATTTTAACCCCCATTTAAAGCTTTGAAGGCTTTTGGTTTATGGTTAACCTAAGTCTCTGATATGTGTGAGGAATTAGGCGTAGGAGTTGGCAAGAGCCACAATAAGAGGTGCTATTGGTAAAAAAGTTAGGGCTACTGTAGTGACGGTGGCTAGTGGGATTTTGTCTTGTTTGTTTTTTCGGCGTCAGAGTGCTTTGATTTTTGTTGTACTGGGAAAGAGGGTAATAGTTGTAAAGTAGCCTAAGCGGATGTAGAAATACAGGCTAATTAGGGCAGTTATAACAATTAAAGTGGCAGACAGTGTTATACTTTGTTTTGTTATTTCTTCAAGAATATATCATTTAATTATAAAGCCAGTTAGAGGTGGTAGGCCAGCTAATGAAAGTAGGATGAGGATTAGGGTTACTGCTATTATTGGGTTTTTTGATCAGGATATGGAAAGAACATTAATTTTTGTGGATGAGGTTTCTTTTAGAATTAGGAAGGCTGCTATGGTTATGAAGATGTAGATTCCTAGTGACATTATTGCTAGATTGGGTGAATATTGAATAATAATAATTATTCATCCAAGGTGTGCGGTTGATGAGTAGGCTAGGATTTTTCGTAGTTGAGTCTGGTTAAGTCCTCCTCAGGCTGCTAGTGCAGCTGAGGTGAGGCCAATGGCTGTCAGAAGGTTAGGGAGAGTTGCATGTGAGATTTGGAAGAGGAGGGCAAATGGTGCTAGTTTTTGTCATGTTGATAAAATTAGCCCTGTTGTAAGGTCTAGGCCTTGTATAACTTCTGGAAGTCAGAAGTGGAATGGTGCAAGTCCAAGTTTTAATGCTAGGGCTAGTGTAGCCAGAGCAATTGCAATGCTGTCTTTTATTTCGACAATATTCCATATTATGTCTATTCATGCGTTAAGGGCTGTAGCAAACAGGAGTATTCCTGTAGCGCAGGCTTGGATTAAGAGGTATTTAGTGGTTGCCTCCGATGCTCGTGGGTGGTGGTGTTGAGCTATAAGGGGGAGAATAGCTAGTGTGCTAATTTCTAACCCCATTCAAGCTAGGAGCCAGTGAGAACTTAGGAAGGTTAATGTGGTTCCCAGGCCGAGTGAGGAGAGCATCGTGAGTTTTACAAGTTGAGCCATATAGTAGGAGAGGGGTTTTAACCTTCATTTTTGGGGTATGGGCCCAATAGCTTAAGTTAGCTTATCTTACTTAATTGGTTTGTTTTAGAAAGTGGTGTAATGGGAGCACTAAGAGTTTTGACTTCTTGAATATGGGTTCGAGTCCCTTCTTTCTAAGAGCCGGAGGGGCTTGAACCCTCATGAGTCACTCTATCAAAGTGGTCCTTGAACGTTCGGGCACAGCTCCATTATAGTATTAGAGTTGGGGTGGGAGGCCTGCGAATGCGATTGGGAGGGCTATATGTCATAAAATAAGTGCAAGGGTAAGTGGTAGGAAGTTTTTTCAAATTAAGTGTATGAGTTGGTCGTATCGGAATCGTGGATAAGAGGCTCGAACCCAGAGGAACAAGATTGAGAGGAGTGCGGCTTTGGTTATAAGGTTAATTGACGTGAGTTCTGGAAGATATGTAATGTGTGAAGCTCCAAGAAATAGGATGGCTGAAAGGGTATTTATAAGGAGAATATTAGCGTATTCAGCTAGGAAAAATAGGGCAAACGGGCCTCCTGCATATTCTACATTGAACCCGGAAACTAGCTCTGATTCACCTTCAGTAAGGTCAAATGGGGCTCGATTGGTTTCTGCAAGGGTGGAAACATATCATATTGCTGCTAACGGTCAGGCTGGAAGTAAGAGTCAAATAGCTTCTTGTGCTGTATTAAACATTTGAAGGGTGAAGCCTCCTGTGAATACAATAATAGATAAAAGAATTAGGCCCAGGCTGACTTCATAGGAAATGGTTTGTGCTACAGCTCGGAGGGCTCCAATTAGGGCATATTTTGAATTTGATGCTCATCCAGAGCCTAAAATTGAGTAGACGGCTAGGCTTGATAGGGCAAGCACAAATAAAATTCCAAGATTGAGGTCAGTCACAGGGTAGGGAATTGGTATTGGAGCTCATAATAGTATAGCAAGTGTTAGTGCTAGTATGGGTGTAATAATAAATAGGAATGGGGATGCAGTGGATGGGCGAATGGGTTCTTTAATAAATAGTTTAACACCATCTGCGATGGGTTGGAGTAAGCCATAGGGTCCAACTACATTTGGGCCTTTTCGTAGTTGCATATAGCCTAACACTTTTCGTTCAATTAGGGTGAGGAAGGCTACTGCTAATAGGACGGGAACGATGTAGGCTAATGGGTTAATTAGGTTGGTAAATAATAAGTACATAGTTGGGGAGAGGATTTGAACCTCTGAAAAAAAGGGCTTAGGTCTTTCGCACTTACCGGACTCTGCCACCTCAACTCCAAATATCTTTTGGGGTGTTATGCTCTTTTTTACTTAATTGAGTTGGCTTCATTGAGTAAAAGTGGGGCGTGTCTGTGGCAGGGGCCTCATGTCTCCGGTCCTTTCGTACTAGGAGAGATAGCAGTACAGATAGAAACTGACCTGGATTGCTCCGGTCTGAACTCAGATCACGTAGGACTTTAATCGTTGAACAAACGAACCCTTAATAGCGGCTGCACCATTAGGATGTCCTGATCCAACATCGAGGTCGTAAACCCCCTTGTCGATATGGACTCTTGGAGGGGATTGCGCTGTTATCCCTAGGGTAACTTGGTTCGTTGATCGGCTGGTTGCCGGATCATTTGGTCAGAAGTTCTGTGACTTAGAGGTGTACCTCATGGTTTTAGAATTGTGTTCTATTCCACGTGGGGGATTGGTTTTCCCCCGTAGTCGCCCCAACCGAAGACGCTAATCAGTTACTGTTTTGTTTTGTTCCCTTAATAGGGGTTTTTAACATAGTTGATTTTTTGTCTTAAGCTCCATAGGGTCTTCTCGTCTTGTATTTTTATACCCGCTTCTGCACGGGTAGATCAATTTCACTGATCAGAAAAAGGAGACAGTTAAGCCCTCGTTTCACCATTCATACAGGTCTTTATTTAAAAAACAAGTGATTGCGCTACCTTTGCACGGTCAAAATACCGCGGCCGTTTAATTTAGTCACTGGGCAGGCAGGACCTCCTATACATTGATTTTTGCAGGAGGCGATGTTTTTGGTAAACAGGCGAGGCTTGTGTTTGCCGAGTTCCTTCTTTTTCTTTTAATCTTTCCTTAAAGCCCTCCGGTGTAGGGTTAACGATTGGTTGGTGTGGGGTTTTCCTGGTTTTAATTTGTGACCACTTTTCCCTCTTTAGTTGGGTTCGTTAATTATTAGTGGTGGGTCCGATCTAATTTATGCGTGGGCAGGGAGAAGGGGAAACCTTCTTGTTACTCATTTTAGCAGTATCTCCTCCATGTGGACATGGAGTGGCCTAATGCTGGTAGGGGTTTAGAGGGAATATATCAGAATAATAGATTTTGAGCCCGCTTGAGCTTTAACGCTTTCTAGGTGGATGGCTGCTTCTAGGCCCACTAAAGCGGTTGATCTTGTTGAATATGACTCTTAACCTCCTGGTCAGGTTGTGTCCTGGTTCAAAGGGGCTGTACCCCCTTTGAATAACTCTCGTTATTTTCTTCATTCCATAGGGCATTAGTGCTTGTGGGAGGAGGAATACGAGGCTGAACTTATATCCATTTCTTAGGCAACCAGCTATCACCAAGTTCGATAGGTCTGTCACCGCTACCCGGAGATCTTCCCACTCTTTTGCCACAGAGACGGGTTGGCTCTTATATCAGCTGTCTCGGGGTAGCTCACTTGGTTTCGGGAGTAAGAACTAAAAATTCTCTTTGCTCTGAGGTTCTAGCTAAATCATGATGCAAAAGGTACGAGTATAAATCTCTGCTTTTCTAGGCTTAAATGGGTTATTTCATTTCTCTTTCAGCTTTCCCTTGCGGTACTTGTTCTATTGCTTCTAGTGCCTTTTCTGTCGCCCGTACTAAGGCAGGAGAATGGTTTAACTATTTAAATTTAGGTTTTGTAAAACTTATAAATATTGTGGTGTGGGTTTTGGTGGTTGAGCTAGCTGTTTGGCTCAGAACGATCCAACTTGCATGGATCTAGTCTCAGTGTAAGGGAGGTGCCTAACTGTCTCGGCCACGTTCTGATGTTCCAAGTACACCTTCCGGTACACTTACCATGTTACGACTTATCTCCCCGTTTAAAATAATTTATGGGTTATTTACTTAGTTCAGTTTTGTTGGGGAGGGCGACGGGCGGTGTGTGCGCGTCTCAGAGCCTAATTCAAAATGACTCTCTATTTGATTTTTACTACTAAATCCACCTTCAGGCATTAAGTTTCATAATGCCATTCGTATGTTCTGATGCAGAAAATGTAGCCCATTTCTTCCCACCTCGTAAGCTACACCTCGACCTGACGTTCTGGGGTATACCCATCCTGCTTACTGTTTGTCCTTCACAGGGTAAGCTTGCGACGGCGGTATATAGGCGGGGGAAACAAGGGGTGGTGAGGTTAAACGTGGATTATCGGTTCTAGAACAGGCTCCTCTAGGTGGGTCTGAGACACCGTCAAGTCCTTTGGGTTTTAAGCTAGCGCTCGTAGTTCCCTGGCGGATATTTTTTGTATAATAAATATCTAGGTTTAGGGCTAAGCATAGTGGGGTATCTAATCCCAGTTTGTTTCTTAGCTTTCGTGGGGTCGGAGGTGATAAAGTTACTTTCGTAGTGGGGCTTCATGTTCTCAGAATACGTGCAACGGCCTAAAGGTCATTTGACTTTATTAATTATATTTCCTAACCACTCTTTACGCCGTGTTTATCAACTAGGGTCTCTCGTATAACCGCGGTGGCTGGCACGAGTTTTACCGACCCTAATATAACCCTAATTAAGTCAAGTTTTCACTTATGGCTTAATGTTTATCACTGCTGAGTTCCCTTGGGGGTGTGGCGAAGCAAGGCGTCTTGGGCTGAGTTTGAGTGTGCCTGATGCCAGCTCCTCGTCCCCGGTTGGGGGATTGAGGGCATTTTCACAGGGGTGCGGATACTTGCATGTGTAAGTTGAGTTAAAGCCGATAGTAAAGTCAGGACCAAGCTTTTGTGCCCGTGGAACTTCTTAGGGTTCATCTTAACATCTTCAGTGTTATGCTTTAATTAAGCTACACTGGC